AGTGTTGTGCCTGATTAAAGGATTATCGTGATAGGATAAAACAAGTAATATTATTACCATCACTAAAACTACATTTGACAGATTTAAACTACCCCCTGAAATATCAAAAACTTCTGTGCACCATACACCAAAATGTATCATATAAGAAAAGTAAGCTAATCTTAAGCTAATGGGTTCATACCCCATTTATAGAGGAAGACCTCTCTTCTCTAATGTTACATAATTCTTTAAAGATTTTATTTTTCACTACCTTATTAAGAGGAATACTTATTACTATTTCTTCTAATTCTTGAATAAGAGCCTGAATAGGACTAGAAATTAATTTATTATCATTTATTCCCCTAATATCTAATAATAATAATATTTTTACAACAGAGGCAGCACTAAAATATTTTCTTATTCAAGCATTAGCCTCCTCTACTCTACTATTCATTATTATTTCAAAATCTTTAATTGAAAGAATATTTACAATTCTTGATTCTTCATTCACGAGAATTATAATTTCAACCCCCCTGTTGATAAAAAGAGGTGCAGCCCCCCTGCACTGATGATTCCCTAGAGTAATAGAAGGATTAAGATGAAATAATTGTTTCATCCTTATAACTATTCAAAAAATAGCCCCTTTAATATTAATTTCCTATACAATCAACTTTAATATATTCATAACTATAGTTATTTTAATATCAGTAATAATTGGAGCTATTGGTGGATATAATCAAACATCTATTCGAAAGATTTTAACTTATTCATCCATTAATCATATAGGATGAATATTAACCGCTATAATTATAGGAGAAAATATATGAACTTTATACTTTATAATTTATTCATTATTAACCTTAACAATTATTATAATTATTTACCCTTTCCAAATTTCTTTCGTTAATCAAATCTATTTAATTAATGAAGATAATAAAATTATAAAATTTTTTCTTTTTTCATCTTTATTGTCACTAGGTGGACTCCCCCCATTCTTAGGATTTATACCTAAATGAATAATCATTCAATTCATAGTAACTAACTGATCAATAACCCTTATATCCATTATAGTTATTTCTTCATTAATTACGCTTTATTACTATTTACGAATTTCCTATTCTGCATTTATAATTTTAAATACTGAGCCATGCTGATCTCATAAAAATAATGAAAATACAAAAATTATAAATTTATCCTTCCTTTTAATGACCTTTTCGATACTAGGATTAATAATTACTACAGCCTTTATTAATGTTTACTAGTTAAATAAGGCTTTAAGTTAATTAAACTAGTATCCTTCAAAGCTATAAATAAAGAAATTACTTCTTTAAGTCTTAGTAGATTTATACTACTCCTATAGAATTGCATTCTATAATCATTTCATGAATATAAGACTTTTTTATAGTAGAAGAGTTTTAACCCCTTAAAAGATTTACAATCTTTCACCTAATTTCTCAGCCATTCTACTTTTTATTGAAACGATGATTATTCTCAACTAATCATAAAGATATTGGAACATTATACTTCATCTTTGGAGCTTGAGCAGGAATAGTAGGAACATCATTAAGAATATTAATCCGAGCTGAATTAAATCAACCTGGGTCTCTTATTGGTGATGATCAAATTTATAATGTAATTGTAACTGCACACGCCTTTATTATAATTTTCTTTATAGTTATGCCAATTCTTATTGGAGGATTTGGTAACTGGTTGGTTCCCCTAATACTAGGAGCCCCTGATATAGCATTCCCTCGAATAAATAATATAAGATTTTGACTTCTGCCCCCCTCCCTGACATTATTATTAGCTAGTAGAATAGTTGAAAGAGGAGCCGGAACAGGATGAACAGTATATCCCCCTCTAGCTAGTAGTATTGCTCATGCTGGAGCTTCTGTAGATTTAGCCATCTTCTCTTTACATTTGGCAGGTGTTTCATCAATTCTTGGAGCTGTTAATTTTATTTCTACTATTATTAATATAAAACCTATTAATATAAGTCCTGAACGAATTCCTTTATTTGTCTGGGCAGTAGGAATTACTGCACTATTACTATTATTATCTCTACCTGTTCTTGCTGGAGCTATTACTATATTATTAACTGATCGTAATTTAAATACATCCTTTTTTGACCCAGCAGGAGGGGGAGATCCAATTTTATATCAACACTTATTCTGATTTTTTGGACATCCAGAAGTGTATATTCTAATTCTCCCAGGATTTGGAATAATTTCACATATTATTTGTCATGAAAGAGGTAAAAAAGAAGCCTTTGGCAATTTAGGAATAATTTTTGCTATATTAGCCATTGGATTATTAGGATTTGTTGTATGAGCTCATCATATATTTACTGTTGGAATAGACGTTGATACACGAGCCTACTTTACATCAGCAACTATAATTATTGCTGTACCTACAGGAATTAAAATTTTTAGTTGATTATCAACAGTTTATGGTTCACAATTAACTTATAGTGCACCCTGTCTATGATCATTAGGATTTGTATTCCTATTTACTATTGGTGGATTAACAGGTGTTGTTTTAGCTAATTCATCAATTGATATTGTACTTCATGATACATACTATGTAGTAGCCCATTTCCATTATGTTTTATCTATAGGAGCAGTTTTTGCTATCATAGCTGGCTTCATTCAATGATACCCATTATTTACTGGACTTTCAATAAATCCTAAATGATTAAAAATTCAATTCATAATTATATTTTTGGGTGTAAATTTAACATTTTTCCCACAACATTTTCTTGGGCTTGCAGGTATACCCCGACGATATTCTGATTATCCAGATGCATACACAGCCTGAAATGTCATCTCATCCATTGGATCAATAATTTCATTTGTAGGAGTAATAGTTTTCATCTTTATTATATGAGAAAGTATATCTACTAATCGACAAATACTATTTCCTACACAAACTAGTAATTCTATTGAATGATTTCAAAATACACCCCCTGCAGAACATAGATATTCAGAATTACCTACTATTACTCATTAGTTTCTAATATGGCAGATAAGTGCAATGGATTTAAGCTCCATAAATAAAAATTTTTAATTTTTTATTAGAAACTAATGACAACATGAGCTAATATAAATCTTCAAGATAGAGCATCTCCCATTATAGAACAACTAATCTATTTCCATGATCATGCATTAATAATTATTATTATAATTTTAATAATTGTAACCTATATAATGGTTATATTAACTACTAATACTTTTACAGATCGATTCTTGCTTGAAGGACAATTAATCGAAGTAGCATGAACAATTGCACCAGCAATTATTTTAATTTTTATTGCTATTCCATCTTTACGTCTTTTATATTTAATAGATGAAATTAATAATCCTGCTGTTACCTTAAAAACTATTGGTCATCAATGATATTGAAGTTATGAATATTCAGACTTCCTAAAAGTAGAATTTGATTCTTATATAATTCCCACCAACGAAATAAATAATAATGACTTCCGCCTTTTAGATGTTGATAATCGAGCTGCATTACCTATAAATACATTTATTCGAATTATCATTACAGCTACAGATGTATTACACTCATGAACAGTTCCAAGATTAGGTATTAAAGCAGATGCAACCCCAGGGCGATTAAATCAAACTAGCTTCTTAATTAATCGCCCTGGATTATTTTATGGTCAATGTTCAGAAATCTGTGGTGCAAATCATAGATTCATACCTATTGTAATTGAAAGTATTTCCATCAAAAATTTTATTAATTGAATTTCCACTATAAATGAATAATCATCAGATGACTGAAAGCAAGTAATGGTCTCTTAAACCAAAATATAGTAATTTAGCACTTACTTCTGATGAAAAGAAGATTTAGTTAAATTAATAACATTAGACTGTCAAACTAAAATTATCAGTATATTTGATACTCTTCTATTCCACAAATAATACCATTAAGTTGATTAACACTATATTTATTTTTTATTATAATATTACTTATCTTCTCATTCATTAATTATTATTCATTTATTCCCCACCCATCTTCCACAAAAAAAATTCTAAGTTCTAATACATTAAACTGAAAATGATAACAAATTTATTCTCTGTTTTTGATCCATCTACAAGAATTTATAATATATCATTAAATTGAATCAGAACAATGTTAGGATTACTTTTAATCCCCTGTTCAATATGATTAATTCCTTCTCGCCATTTCATTTTATGAAATAATGTTTTATTAACCCTACATAAAGAATTTAAAACATTAATTGGGTATAAGAATATTAATAAAGGTTCCACCTTTATCTTTATTTCCCTATTTTCCATTATTATATTTAATAACTTTCTAGGTCTTTTCCCTTACATTTTTACAAGATCTAGCCATATAACTATAACATTATCATTAGCTTTACCTCTTTGACTTAGATTTATAATTTTTGGATGAATTAATAATACTCAACATATATTTGCTCATTTAGTTCCACAAGGAACTCCTCCTGTACTAATACCATTTATAGTTTGTATTGAAACTATTAGTAATATAATTCGACCAGGAACTCTAGCTGTACGATTAGCTGCTAATATAATTGCAGGTCATTTACTTTTAACTCTTTTAGGGAATACTGGACCCTCCTTAACTATATCACTTTTAACAATTCTAGTATTTACACAAATTGCATTACTAGTTCTAGAATCTGCAGTAGCTATTATTCAATCTTATGTATTTGCTGTATTAAGTACCCTTTATTCTAGAGAAGTCAATTAATGACAAGACACAGAAATCATCCATTCCATTTAGTTGACAAAAGACCATGACCTTTAACAGGGGCATTAGGAGCTTTAATTATAATAACAGGATTAATTAAATGATTTCATTTATATAATAATCAATTAATATTTATCGGAATAACAATTATAATTCTTACAATAATTCAATGATGACGAGATATTGTACGAGAAGGAACATATCAAGGACTTCACACAAAATTTGTAACTAAAGGATTACGATGAGGTATAATTCTATTTATTATTTCTGAAGTATTCTTTTTTATTTCATTCTTTTGAGCCTTCTTTCATAGTAGATTATCCCCTACAATCGAAATTGGATCCCTCTGACCTCCTATAGGAATTGAACCTTTCAATCCTCTACAAATTCCATTACTTAATACAGCAATCCTTCTATCTTCAGGTGTTACGGTTACTTGAGCACATCATGGTCTATTAGAAAATAATTATAGACAAGCTCTACAAGGATTATTCCTAACAGTTATTCTAGGTCTATATTTTACTGCCCTTCAAGCATATGAATATATTGAAGCCCCATTTACAATTGCTGATTCAGTTTATGGTTCTACATTTTTTATAGCAACAGGGTTTCATGGTCTTCACGTCATTATTGGAACAACATTTTTATTAACATGTTTCCTACGACATTTATATCTCCACTTTTCGTCAAATCATCATTTCGGATTTGAGGCTGCTGCCTGATACTGACATTTTGTAGATGTAGTATGATTATTCTTATACATTTCAATTTACTGATGAGGTAGATAATACTTATCTAATATAATAGTATATTTGACTTCCAATCAAAAAGTTTGATTAAATCAAGATAAGTAATTTTTACCACATTTATAATAATTATATTTATTATAATTTTATCAAGAGCAATTATATTATTAGCCTCCATATTATCAAAAAAATCTATTGAAGATCGAGAAAAATCATCCCCCTTTGAATGTGGATTTGACCCAAAAAGATCAGCCCGTCTACCCTTCTCTTTACGATTTTTTCTTATTGCAGTAATCTTCTTAATTTTTGATGTAGAAATTGCATTACTATTACCAATAACAATCATTATATTATCTTCTAATATAAAATCATGATTTATTATTAGAATAACTTTTCTTATCATTTTACTTATTGGATTATATCATGAATGAAATCAAGGATCCCTTGAATGAGCTTCATAGGATTATAGTTAATAATAACATTTGATTTGCACTCAAAAAGTATTGAATTTATTCAATTTATCTTGAATATGAAGCAATTATTGCAATTAGTTTCGACCTAATCAAGTGGTATTAAATTACCCTTATTCTATTTAACTGAAACCAAAATAGAGGTATATTACTGTTAATAATATAATTGAATAAATATATTCCAGTTAAGGAAATATGGTGTTCAAGTGAAAGCTGCTAACTTATCACTTCAGCGGTTAAATTCCGTTTATATTTCTAAGTTTATGTAGTTTAAAAAAAACTTTACATTTTCACTGTAAAAATATTATTATTATAATCATAAAATTATATTTAAAGATTAATATAATCACCTTAACATCTTCAATGTTATGCTCTTCTTAAGCTATTTAAATTATTAAATAATTAATATAAATATAATAACAATAAACCATATAACAAAAAATATTAAAAAAAACTTTAAATTATTAAATTGTCACCATTGATTTACCTTACTTAATTTCATAAATAATATATATATACCCTGACCACCAAAATATTCATTTCACCCTGCATCAAATGATTTTGATGTAGAATATCCTAAAGTTAAAGGAGAATAAACAACTCCATAGGTTGATAAGTAAGGTATATATCATATAGAACCTAAAAATATTACAATATTTTTTACCTTTAAAGATAATAATGAAGTTCCAATACCAGATTTAGATAATTCATATCCTAGTCATCCTCCAGATACTCTAACAACAATTACCAATAATTTTAAATACAAAGGTAAAAAAATAAATAAAGGTGTAGGAAAAATAATTCATCTTATAATTCTCCCTCCTAAAATAACTATAATTAATAATCCTAATATACCAACAATTATATTCTTATTTTCCTCCCCTATATAATAAAAAGTAGTTAAATTAAAATCTCCACATAAAGTATAATAAAACAATCGTAAAGAATAACAAACAGTCAATCCAGTAGAGAAAAAAAAAAGAAAGAAACCAAATATATTTAAATATCTAAGAGATACTATCTCTAAAATTAAATCTTTAGAATAAAATCCAGCCAAAAAAGGTATACCACATAAAGCAAAATTAGAAATTATTAAACAAGAAGAAGTTAATGGCATTTGAAAGGCCAAATTTCCTATAAACCGAATATCCTGAGAATCTTTTATTGAATGAATTACTACCCCAGCACATATAAATAATAATGCCTTAAATAAAGCATGTGTTAATAAATGAAAAAAAGTTAATCCCGCAAATCCTATTGATAAAATTCTTATTATTAAACCAAGTTGACTAAGAGTAGAAAGAGCAATAATTTTTTTTAAATCATACTCAAAATTTGCTCCTATTCCAGCCATAAATATAGTTAATCCAGAAATAATTAATAAAATTATATTCAATATAGGTCTAAAAGATGATCTAAACCGAATCAATAAATAAACTCCTGCAGTCACTAATGTTGAAGAATGAACTAAAGCAGATACTGGAGTTGGAGCAGCTATAGCAGCTGGTAATCAAGAAGAAAATGGAATTTGAGCTCTTTTAGTCATTCCTGCTAAAACTACTAAAAATGTAATTACTTCCATCTCAACTCTATTTTTTAAATAATCTAAATAATAAATATAATTTCATCTACCAAAATTTAATATTCAAGCAATAACTATTAAAAGAGCAACATCACCAATTCGATTTGAAAGAGCAGTTAATATACCAGCATTATAAGATTTTACATTCTGATAATAAATTACTAAACAGTAAGATACTAGTCCTAATCCATCCCAACCTAATAAAATTCTAATTATATTAGGACTAATAATTAAAAACATTATTGACATAACAAATAATAACACCAAATAAATAAAACGATTAATATTATAATCTCCATGTATATAATCATCACTATATAAAATTACTAAAGAAGAGATAAAAAAAACAAAGCTTATAAAAATTAAAGATATTCAATCAAAAAGGAAAGTTATAACAATTCTTCCAGAATTTATTGTAACTACTTCCCATTCAATAAAATATACTAAATCATTTATAATAAAATAAAACCCAATATTAAATAATAGTATACTTAAAAAAAAAAGAAAGAAAAATCTAATAAAACAAATAGATATAAATTTCATAACCTAAAATACACTAGTATATCACCGACACCACAAATCGATATTTTTATTAAACTATTCAAGTTTATAATCAAAGAACCAAATATTCTCCCTTTAAAATAAGTAAATTTAAAGGAAATCAATGAAGAAATAATAACAAATATTCTCGGGTATAACCTAATGAACAAGCATATACTCCAGAATAAATCTGCCCATGTTGACTATATGAAAATATATATAAAGTGTAGGCAGCACTAAAAAAAGATAAAAAAATTAATATTAATATAGTTAATAAAGATCATCTTACTAAACTATTCAATAATCTAATTTCCCCTAATAAATTAATCGAAGGAGGTGCAGCCATATTACAAGAACTTAATAGAAACCATCATAAAGATATACTTGGTATAAAATTCATTAAACCCTTATTAATTAATAAACTACGACTTCCTAATCGTTCATAAGTAATATTAGCTAAACAAAATAAACCAGATGAACATAATCCATGAGCAATTATTAATGTATAAGAACCACAAAATCCTCAATATATTAATGTTATTAAACCCCCAATAACAATTCCTATATGAGCCACTGAAGAATAAGCAATTAAAGATTTTAAATCAGTTTGCCGTATACAAATTAAACTTACTAAAGTACCCCCTACTAAACTAATAGAAATTCAAATAAAATTAAATTTCATACCTAAAAATATTAATACATTATAAATTCGTAATAATCCATATCCCCCTAATTTTAATAAAATTCCTGCTAAAATTATTGAACCTCTTACAGGAGCCTCAACATGAGCCTTTGGTAATCATAAATGAACTATAAATATCGGTATTTTTACCAAAAAAGCAATAATTATTCTTAAATAAAAGAATAAACTTACTGTACAATTTGCCTTTATTAAAGAAAAACTTAAGAAATTATCATCATATAAATATATAATACCTACAAGTATAGGTAAAGAAGCTAATAAAGTATAAAATAATAAATAAATACCAGCCTGCAACCGTTCAGGTTGGTATCCCCATCCTAAAATTAAAAATAAGGTAGGAATCAATCTACTTTCAAAAAATAAATAAAAAGAAAATAAATTTAATCTTCTAAAAGTACAAATTAATAAAATTAGTAGTATAATAATTATAAATAAAAAAAAATTATCAAAATACCTATAATAATAAATAGATTCACTAGCAGTAATTATCAAAACACAAATTCATAATCTTAATAAAATTAAACCATATGAAATATAATCACAACCAAATATATATCCTAATCTCCCTCAACAAAAAAAATAAGGGAATCTTAAAAAAAAAAAGAAGGAAAGAAAATATATTAAAGATTGAATAATTCATCAATAATTCCTCCTAAAACATAAAGGGATTAAAAATATTAAAAAAAATATATACTTTAACATTGTAATATTCTATAAGCATTAAAAAAATCACTTCCATAACCACGAATTATTGATACTAAAATAGATAATCCTAATGCCCCTTCACATACTGAAAAAGTCAGAAATACTATTCTAAAATAAAGTTCATAATTAAATAATCTTAAATAGTTATATAAGATTGTATATAAAATTAATACAATAAATTCCAAACTTAATAAAGTAGCTAATAAATGTTTTCGATTGGAAGAAAATACCCAAATTCCACAAAAAAAACAAATAAATACATAAAAATACATTATCATTAATAGTTTTAATAATTTAATATAAAATATTGGTCTTGTAAACCAAAAATAAGGATTCCTTTTAAAACTTCAGAGGAAAAAAAAGATTTTATCAATAACTCCCAAAGTTAATATTTTGATTTAAACTACCCCCTGATATTAAATTATACTTTATAATTATTAGATCAATATTAAGAATAATTTTCACTCAAATAAATCACCCACTAGCTATAGGATTAGTCCTATTAATACAGACTACCCTAATTTCTATTATTACTGGTATATCCACTCAATCATTTTGATTTTCCTATGTCCTGTTTCTTATTTTCTTAGGAGGAATATTGGTTTTATTTATTTACGTAACAAGATTAGCATCAAATGAAATATTTACAATATCTACAAAATTAATTATATTATCATTTATAACATTACCAGCATTCTATTTAATTTACAATAATTACATAAATTCATTTATAAATCAAGAAACCTTAAATTTTACAATTATTAATAATTATACCTCCTTACCCTTAATTAAATTATATAATAATCCAACAAGAATTATTACAATCATATTAGCAACTTATTTATTCTTAACATTAATTGCAGTAGTAAAGATTACTAATATCTTCAAAGGACCTTTACGGCAATCTAACTAATGAATAAACCTATACGAATTCAACATCCATTACTTAAAATTATTAACAACGCATTAATTGACTTACCTTCTCCTTCAAATATTAGAAGATGATGAAATTTTGGATCACTTTTAGGATTATGTTTAGGGATACAAATTATCACTGGAATCTTTCTAGCTATACATTATTGTCCTAATATTGAATTAGCTTTCTTCAGAGTTAATCACATCTGTCGAGACGTAAATTATGGGTGACTATTACGAACTTTACATGCCAATGGAGCATCAATATTCTTTGTTTGTATTTACCTACATATTGGACGAGGAATATACTATGGATCATATAAATTTATTCACACCTGATCTGTAGGGGTTCTAATTTTATTTCTAACAATAGCTACCGCTTTTATAGGGTATGTATTACCATGAGGACAAATATCATTCTGAGGAGCAACCGTAATTACTAATCTTTTATCAGCTATTCCTTATATAGGAATTGAATTAGTTCAATGAGTATGGGGGGGCTTCGCAGTAGATAATGCTACATTAAATCGATTCTTCACCTTTCACTTTCTTCTACCATTTATTGTTACAGCAATAGTAATAATTCACTTATTATTCTTACACCAAACTGGTTCAAATAATCCAATAGGACTAAATAGAAATATTGATAAAATCCCTTTCCATCCCTATTTCTCAATTAAAGATACATTCGGATTCATTATTCTAATTATATTATTAACAATTTTAACTTTAAAAGAACCTTATATTTTAGGAGATCCTGACAACTTTACCCCCGCAAATCCTCTTGTTACCCCCATCCATATTCAGCCTGAATGATACTTTTTATTTGCGTATGCCATTCTACGTTCTATTCCAAATAAACTTGGGGGAGTAATTGCATTAGTACTATCTATTGCTATTTTATTCATTATACCTTTATATAATTCAAATTTCCGAGGAATTCAATTCTACCCTATTAATCAAATTCTATTTTGAATTATAGTAAATACAGTCATTTTATTAACATGAATTGGAGCACGACCAGTTGAAGATCCATATATTATTACTGGTCAATTACTAACAATTCTTTATTTTTCATATTATATTATTAACCCAATAATTACAAAAACATGAGAAAATTTAATTAAATAGTTAATTACTTAAGATAGTTTTATGTTTTGAAAGCATATATTAGAGGTTAAATTCCTCTATTAACTTTACCTTTATTTATTCTACTTAATTAATTTCACTAAAATAAAAAAGATAATAAAAAAATTTTAAAACCAAGAAAAAAAAGAAGATAATTTAAAGATAAAGGTAAAAAACTCTTTCAAGCAAGATACATTAATTTATCATAACGAAAACGTGGTAAAGTTCCACGAACTCATACAAATATAAAAGAAATAAATCTTAACTTTAAATAAAAAAAAAAAGTATTAATATCACATCCCAAAAAAATAACACAAAATAGTATTCTTATAAATAAAATTCTAGCATATTCAGCCAAAAAAATTAAAGCAAACCCTCCACTTCTATATTCAACATTAAACCCCGAGACCAATTCAGATTCCCCTTCAGCAAAATCAAAAGGAGTTCGATTAGTTTCAGCCAAACATGAAGTAAATCAAACCAATGATAAAGGTAAAGTTATAAAAATTAATCATAAATAATTTTGATAATAATAAAAATTTAATAAATTATAACTATTAATTAAAAAGACAAAAGATAATAAAATTAAAGCTAGTCTAACCTCATATGAAATAGTTTGAGCTACAGCCCGTAAACCTCCTAATAAAGAATAATTAGAGTTAGAAGATCAGCCAGCAATTATAACAGTATACACTCCTAAACTAGTACATCTTAAAAAAAATAATAAGCCCAATTCAAAAGAATATAATCCTCTTAAATAAGGTATAATTATTCAAATTAATAGAGATAAAAATAATCTAAATACAGGGGCAAAATAATAAGAAATATAATTAGAAACTAAAGGAAATGTTTGCTCCTTAGTAAATAATTTAATTGCATCACTAAAAGGTTGAAGTAACCCAATAAATCCTACTTTATTGGGCCCTTTACGAATATGAATATACCCTAAAACCTTTCGTTCTAATAAAGTTAAAAAAGCAACTCCCACCATAACACAAATTAATAGAATTAAATTAATCAAAAATAATATAAAAATTTCCAATACTATCTGTAACATTAATTACATTTATAGATTCTAACTCTATTGCACTTATCTGCCAAAATAGTATATTAATAATAATCAATAATTAAAAATTATTTTAAATATTTGGTCCTTTCGTACTAAAATATTTTAAATTATATTAGATAGAAACCAACCTGGCTCACGCCGGTTTGAACTCAGATCATGTAAGATTTTAAAGGTCGAACAGACCTAATTTTTAAGCTTCTGCACCTAAAGATAATCTTAATCCAACATCGAGGTCGCAATCCTTATTGTCGATATGAACTCTTAAAAAAGATTACGCTGTTATCCCTAAGGTAATTTAGTCTTATAATCACTAATTGTGGATCATTTTTATACAAATTTATAAACAAATAATAAAAAGAGTTTATTTTATCTTCCCATCACCCCAATGAAATACCTATAAAAATTCACCTATTTACAAACCCAATAAAATTTTTATAAATATAAAACTCTATAGGGTCTTCTCGTCCCAAAAAACTATTTAAGCTTTTTAACTCAAAAATTAAATTCAAACAAAAATTAAATTAAGATAGTTATTGTCTCGTCCAACCATTCATTCCAGCCTTCAATTAAAAGACTAATGATTATGCTACCTTTGCACAGTCAGTATACTGCGGCCATTAAATATATCATTGGGCAGGTTATACCTCTTAAATAAACAAGAAGAGATGTTTTTGTTAAACAGGCGAAAAATAAATTGCCTAGTTCCTCAAAATAACTTAACATTATAAAATAATATAAATTATAAATATACTAATTTAATCATAATCCCAATTAATAAATAATTAATCAAAAAATTTCAGTAAAATTCTAAAGAAAAAAAAATCCTTATATAAAAAAATAATACTTTAACATACTTAAAATAATAATAACTATTAAATCCATATAATCTTATATATAAACAAATCTTATAAATATATAATAAAGAGCTTATCCCCTTTATTATTAATTTTAACTTAAAATTAATTTCAAAGAAAATAATTAAAGAAAAAATTTAAATTCAACTTATTTCCTAAAAAACTAGATATCCTCATTAACGATTAACATTTCACTCCCAATAAATTATTATTAATATTTCTTTTACAATAACTAATATAATTCATTAACTCTAAAGAAATCGAGAAAATTAATATAAATAAATAATTATTAATTAACCCTGATACACAAGGTACAAATAAATAATTCAACTTATAAATTAATATACATTAATTAAACTTAATTTTCCTTCACAGTACTAATTAATTATAACTATATTTAATTAAATCCATAACAAATACAACAACAAATAAATGATTTTTATAAAATATTCTTATATAAATATATATTAATATTAATAGTTAATAAATTTTATCAAGTTATATCGAATTGCACGACATAAATTTTAGTGTAAATAAAATTCTTATCTTATAAGGTAACTTGATCAATCTAGCTACACCTTCCGGTACACCTACTTTGTTACGACTTATCTCATCTTAATAACGAGAGTGACGGGCGATGTGTGCACATTCTAGAGCTAATATCAAATTAACAACATTATTAATATTACTATTAAATCCACCTTCATATAAATATTACAATTTATAATTCATATATCTATAAAAATTGTAATCCATCTCCACTTAATTATAAACTGCACCTTGACCTGAAATATTACAAAATCAAATATTAAGAAAATTTACTCTAATAAGATTTTCAACCTAAACGGCGGTATACAAGCAATAAAAATTAAGTAAGGTCCAACGTGGATTATCGATTACGGGACAGATTCCTCTAAATAGACTAAAATACCGCCAAATTCTTTAAGTTTCAAGATCATATCTAATACTACTCAAGTCTTTATAAATTTAAGTCCAAAATAATAGGGTATCTAATCCTAGTTTAAATATTAGATTTCATAGTCTCTTATATACTATATTTAATCAAAAAAGAAAAATTAAATTTCACCCAAAAATATTCAAAATAAATTAAATATTATCTTAATAACTAATAAACTAAAACTATTTATTAATATTTTATGTATAACCGCGACTGCTGGCACATATTTTATCAATATTTAATGAAAATAACTAATTCAAAATTACTTCAATTAATAAAATTAATTACTGCTAATAAAATACATTAGTTAATCATTTAGAATAAATAAAGGTAACAATTTGCATATAACACCTTTTCACAATAAATAATTTTAAGCAAGAATAAAACTTATCAGATAGAGTACATACGAGTGTGGGACAATATATATATTATTAATATAATACATTATAATATATGTATATATAATAATGTACCCTGGTACACATAACAACTTTGTAGGAACTACATAAAATAACAACATCCCTAAAGACATATTATTAATACTAATTTTTACCCCTAATATTGTACTAATAATATTACTTAAAATGATATCAATATATAAAAATTATACACAAACTTTCATCCTTACAATATTTATAATTATTAAATAATCAAATTATCAATAATAACTAATTACTAATAACTTTACTTATTAATTAATGATCCCCCATCGTTAATTAAATAATATAGTTAATTAATTATCAGATATTAAATTTTTCCTAATAAATATATCAAAATAATAATATAAATTAAAATTTATCTTAATACTACTATTAGTAATTAAATTCCTTCTAAATATATAAATAATACTAAATTATAATTATTAAATAATCAAATTATCAATAATAACTAATTACTAATAACTTTACTTATTAATTAATGATCCCCCCATCGTTAATTAAATAATATAGTTAATTAATTATCAGATATTAAATTTTTCCTAATAAATATATCAAAATAATAATATAAATTAAAATTTATCTTAATACTACTATTAGTAATTAAATTCCTTCTAAATATATAAATAATTTATAATAAATATTTTATAGTATATAATTACTTATATATATATATATATTAAATTATAATTAAATATGGAACATTAGTTCCTATATATCCATATTTAATGATATGAATTCCTTATATAAAATAAAAGAGATTTATATATATAAGAAATTTATTATTATTATTTACTCTCTCTATCTTTAGATCCATCTATCTTTAACAGTCATATAGGGCAAATAACTTAACATAGCCCATATTAATTAATAAATATTGCTCTTCTGAGAATAATAGAACTTATAAATATATATATAATTATATAATATAAGATCTTATTGTAAAAAGGGGGAAAAACCCAAAAAAAAGGGTCAAAAACGCAAAAATCGAGGGATAATTTCGAAAAATAGGGTCCTGCAAAACCCATTTTTTTAGACCTCGAAATTCAACTTAATGAAATTTTATCAATAATTTTTTTTTGATCCCTCTCGAAAAATAATTGTTACACTCCATAATTTCTACCCAACTAAATAAATTTCATCAATATATTATATTATACATCCAGGGAATTTAATCTTACATGTGAATAATAGTATTAAAAAAATTAAATATTAATAAAAATAAAAATAAAAAAATATTCCATATTTAAAATAAATACATATCAGTAATATAAATATAAATCCTAAAAAATTATTATTACAAGCATATATATACATTCACAACATTTCATTAATTAAGT